AAATTCTCAAAATGAAAAAATTCGCGATAATAATTATAAGTATATGAAAAAAAAAGAACCTTTTTTTTGTAATTCCTATGATGCAATTGGAGCTTATCGACAGAAAAGAATTAATTTCGATAGTCCTTTTTGGCTCCGGTGGAGAATAGATCAATGCATTATGTCTTCACGAGAAGTTCCTATCGAAGTTCACTATGAATCTTTGGGTACCTATTATGAGATTTATGGGCATTATTTAGTAATAAGAAGTATAAAAAAAGAAATTCGTTGTATATACATTCGAACCACTGTTGGTCATATTTCTTTTTACCGCGAAATCGAAGAAGCTATACAAGGTTTTTGTCGGGCCTATTCATACGGTATCTAATCATATAGATGGTTGGTGTTGGTATCTACGCTAGGTAAATTTCTGATACTGCTTTAAATTCAGGTCTTCTCCATTCAACTAGGATCTTTTCAATACGTGAATAAAGATAAAGAAAAGGAAGTTTTCCAATCATTAACTCAAATCCATTGTCGAACCGAATGCCACTAAGTGGAATATGGAGGTACTTATGGCAGAACGGGCCAATCTAGTCTTTCACAATAACGTGATAGGTGGAACTGCCATTAAACGACTTATTAGCAGATTAATAGATCATTTCGGAATGGCATATACATCACACATCCTGGATCAAGTAAAGACTCTAGGGTTCCGTCAAGCTACTGCTACATCTATTTCATTAGGAATTGATGATCTTTTAACAATACCTTCTAAAGGATGGCTAGTCCAAGATGCTGAACAACAAAGTTTGATTTTGGAAAAACATAACCATTATGGGAATGTCCATGCGGTAGAAAAATTACGCCAATCCATTGAAATATGGTATGCTACAAGCGAATATTTGCGACAAGAAATGAATCCTAATTTTAGGATGACTGACCCTTTGAATCCAGTCCATATAATGTCTTTTTCAGGAGCTAGAGGGAGTGCATCTCAAGTGCACCAATTAGTAGGAATGAGGGGATTAATGTCAGATCCACAAGGACAAATGATTGAGTTACCCATTCAAAGCAATTTACGCGAAGGACTGTCTTTAACAGAATATATCATTTCTTGCTACGGAGCCCGCAAAGGGGTTGTCGATACTGCTGTACGAACATCAGATGCTGGATATCTTACACGTAGACTTGTTGAAGTGGTTCAACACATTGTTGTACGTCGAACAGATTGTGGTACCATTCGAGGGATTTCTGTGAATACCCGAAATGGAATGATGCCAGAAAGAATTTTGATACAAACATTAATTGGTCGTGTATTAGCAGACGATATATATATAGGTTCACGATGCATTGTCGTTCGAAATCAAGATATTGGAATTGGACTTATCAATCGATTCATAACTTTTCAAACACAACCAATATTTATTCGAACCCCCTTTACCTGTAGGAATACGTCTTGGATCTGCCGGTTGTGTTATGGCCGGAGTCCTATTCATGGGGACCTGGTAGAATTGGGAGAAGCTGTCGGTATTATAGCTGGTCAATCTATTGGAGAACCGGGCACTCAACTAACATTAAGAACTTTTCATACTGGTGGAGTATTCACAGGGGGTACTGCAGAATATGTGCGAGCCCCCTCGAATGGAAAAATAAAATTTAATGAGGATTTAGTTAACCCTACACGTACACGTCATGGATATCCTGCTTTTTTATGTAATATAGACTTGTATGTAACTATTGAAAGTGACGATATTATACATAACGTGATTATTCCACCAAAAAGTTTTCTATTAGTTCAAAATGATCAATATGTAAAATCAGAGCAAGTGATTGCCGAGATCCGCGCGGGAACATCTACTTTTAATTTGAAAGAAAAGGTTCGAAAACATATTTATTCTGACTCAGAAGGGGAAATGCATTGGAGTACCGATGTATACCATGCATCCGAATTTATGTATAGTAATGTACATATCTTACCAAAAACAAGTCATTTATGGGTATTATCAGGAAAGTCGTGCAGGTCTGATGCAATCCATTTTTTACTTCGCAAGGATCAAGATCAAATTCACATTCATTCTCTTTCTACCACAAAAACAAATATTTCTAACCTTTCAGTAAGTAATGATCAAGTAAAAAATAAATTATTGAATTTCAATACTTTTGGTACAAAAGAAAGGAAGATTACCGATTATTCCATATTTAATCAAATCCTATGTATGGATCATTGTCATTTGATGTATCCTGCTATTTTTCACGATACTTTTTCTTTTTTGGCAAAAAGGCGAAGAAATAGATTTCTTATTCCATTCCAATCGATTCAAGAACGAAAGAACGAACTAACGCCACCTTCTGGTGTCTCGATTGAAATACCTATCAATGGTATTTTTCATAGAAATAGTATTTTTGCTTCTTTCGATGATCCTCAATACAGAAGACAGAGTTCAGGAATTACAAAATATAGAACTATCGGAATTCAGTCCATTTTTCAAAAAGAAGATTTAATTGAGTATCGAGGAATCAAAGAATTAAAGCCAAAATATCAAATCAAAGTAGATCGATTTTTTTTTATTCCCGAAGAAGTGCATATTTTACCCGAATCTTCTTCTATAATGGTACGAAATAATAGTCTCGTTGGAATAGGAACACCAATCACTTTAAATATAAGAAGTCGAGTAGGAGGCTTGGTCCGATTGGAAAAGAAAAAAAAAAAAATGGAATTAAAAATATTTTCTGGAAATATCCATTTTCCCGGAGAGATGGATAAGATATCCCGACCCAGTGCCATCTTGATACCACCCCGAACGGTAAAAAAAAAAAAATGGAAGGAATCAAAAAAACTGAACAATTGGACCTATGTCCAATGGATCACAACTACCAAGAAAAAGTATTTTGTTTTGGTTCGACCTGTAATTCTATATGAAATACCAGACAGTATCAATTTTGTAAAACTTTTCCCCCAAGATCTGTTCCAGGAAAAGGATAATCTGGAACTTAAAGTTATCAATTATATTCTTTATGGAAATGGAAAATCCATTCGGGGAATTTCCGACACAAGGATTCAATTAGTTCGGACTTGTTTAGTCTTGAATTGGGCTCAAGACAAAAGAAGTTCTTCTATTGACGAGGCCCTCGCTTCCTTTGTTGAAGTAAGTACAAATGGTTTAATTGAGTATTTCCTAAGAATTGACTTAGTGAAATCTCATACTTCATATATCCGAAAAAGGAATGACCCATCTGGTTTAGGATTGATCTCGGATCGGATCAATAGAAATCCCTTTTTATCTATTCATTCCAAGACAAAAATTCAACAATCATTTAGCCAAAATCACGGAACTATTCGTATGTTGTTGAATAGAAATAAGGGCCGATCTTTGATAATTTTGTCCTCATCTAATTGTTTTCAAATGAGACCTTTCAACAACGTAAAAGATCCTAATGGGATAAAAAAAGATCCTATAATTCCAATTAAGAATTCGTTAGGCCCTTTAGGGATAGCCCTTCAAATTGCAAATTTTTATTCATTTTCTCGTTTAATAACTCATAATCAGATCTCCATAACTAAAAATTTGCAACTTGACAAATTAAAGGAAACCTTTCAAGTAATTAAATATTATTTAATGGACGAAAACGAGAAAATTTTTAAACCCGATCTATACAGTAACATCGTTTTAAATCCATTCCATTTGAATTGGTATTTTCTCCATCATAATTTTTGTGAAAAAACTCTTACAATAATTAGTCTTGGACAATTTCTTTGTGAAAATATATGTATAGCTCAAACGAAAAATGGACCACATTTAAAACTAAAATCGGGTCAAGTTCTAACTGTTCAAAAGGATTCTGTAATAATAAGATCGGCTAACCCTTATTTGGCGACTCCAGGAGCAACCATTCATGGCCATTATGGAGAAATCCTTTATGAAGGAGATATATTAGTTACATTTATATATGAAAAATCGAGATCCGGTGATATAACACAAGGTCTTCCAAAAGTGGAACAGATATTAGAAATACGTTCGATTGATTCAATATCGATGAATCTAGAAAAAAGAATTGATGCTTGGAACGAGTGTATAACAAGAATTCTCGGCATTCCCTGGGGATTCTTGATTGGTGCTGAGCTAACTATAGCGCAAAGTCGTATTTCTTTGGTTAATAAAATCCAAAAGGTTTATCGATCCCAGGGAGTACACATCCATAATCGACATATAGAAATTATTGTGCGTCAAATAACATCCAAAGTCTTGGTTTCAGAAGATGGAATGTCTAATGTATTTTTACCTGGCGAACTAATTGGATTATTGCGAGCCGAACGAACGGGGCGTGCCTTGGAAGAAGCAATTTGTTACCGAGCTTTATTATTGGGAATAACAAAAACATCTCTGAATACTCAAAGTTTCATATCCGAAGCGAGTTTTCAAGAAACTGCTAGAGTTTTAGCAAAAGCCGCTCTTCGGGGTCGTATCGATTGGTTGAAAGGTCTTAAAGAGAATGTTGTTTTAGGGGGAATGATCCCCGTTGGTACCGGGTTCAAAAGAATAACGCACCGTTCGCGGTCAGGGCAACAGAACAAGATTACCTTGGAAAAAAAAAAGAATTTATTCGAAGTAGAAATTAGAAATCTTTTGTTCCATCACAGAAATTTATTTGATTTTTTTCATGTCAAAGAATTTATGTGATACATTCGAAATCTAGGATTGAATGCTTCCTATAAAGCAGATTAGATTCATCCCTTTAAATGCAGTCATTTGATTTCGTAATAAAGTAAGTATAATAAATAGAAAAAAATGCATGGCTTAATTATGTATTAACAGCCAATCTTCAATAAAAGAGAAGGTTCCATCGGAACAATTAATTATTTCTATTTCAGAATAACAGGTCTCTTTTTTTTTTTATCAATTAAAAAAAAAAGTGTGGGGATAAATGACAAAAAGATATTGGAACATAACTTTTGAAGAGATGATGGAAGCAGGAGTTCATTTTGGCCATGATACCAGGAAATGGAATCCTCGAATGGCACCTTATATATCCACAAAGTATAAGGGTATTCATATTATAAATCTTACTCAAACTGCTCGTTTTTTATCAGAAGCTTGTGATTTGGTTTTTGATGCAGCAAGCAGAGGAAAACAATTCTTAATTGTTGGTACAAAAAAAAAAGCAGCCGATTCAGTAAAACGGGCTGCAATAAGAGCTCGATGTCATTATGTTAATAAAAAATGGCTCGGCGGTATGTTAACGAATTGGTATACTACAGAAACAAGACTTCGTAAGTTCAGGGACTTGAGAACGGAACAAAAGACGGGTAAACTAAACTCTCTGCCAAAAAAAGATGCCGCTACGTTGAAGAGACAATTATCTCATTTGGAAACATATCTGGGTGGCATAAAATATATGACGGGGTTACCCGATCTTGTAATAATCGTTGATCAGCAAGAAGAATATACGGCTCTTAGAGAATGTATCACTTTGGGAATTCCAACAATTTGTTTAATCGATACAAATTGTGACCCCGATCTCGCAGATATTTCGATTCCAGCTAATGATGATGCTATAGCTTCAATCCGATTAATTCTTAACAAATTAGTATTTGCAATTTGTGAGGGTCGTTCTAGCTATATACAAAATTTTTGATTAAAAATTAATAATAAGATAAATAAATTTTTAGACTTGCTGTGGTGGGGGGATTCATAGATTTATAGAATCGATTATTTTATTATTATTTATTTTATTAATTCTAAAATTGTGCAAAAAGAACAAACCGAAAGATTATGTGATGAGTAGGTATTCAAAATACAAAATGAAAGTAAAAAAGGAAATGGTTGAATCAAAATAATTCCCTTTCAAGTTATTTTTTTTTATTTTAGAGGGCAAATATGAACGTTCTATTATGTTCCATCAACACATTAAACAGATTATATGATATATCTGCTGTGGAAGTAGGTCAACATCTGTATTGGCAAATAGGGGATTTTGAAGTGCATGCTCAAGTACTTATTACTTCTTGGGTTGTAATTGCTATCTTATTAGTTTCAACCATTCTAGTTGTTCGAAATCCGCAAACTATTCCCACTTCCGGTCAGAATTTCTTTGAATATGTCCTTGAATTCATTCGAGACGTGAGCAAAACTCAGATTGGAGAAGAATATGGTCCGTGGGTTCCATTTATTGGAACTCTGTTTCTATTTATTTTTGTTTCCAATTGGTCAGGGGCTCTTTTACCTTGGAAAATTATAAAGTTACCTCATGGAGAGTTAGCTGCACCCACTAATGATATAAATACTACTGTTGCATTAGCTTTACTTACGTCAGTAGCATATTTCTATGCGGGTATTTCAAAAAAAGGATTGGCTTATTTTGGTAAATACATCCAACCAACTCCAATCCTTTTACCGATTAACATCTTAGAAGATTTCACAAAACCCTTATCGCTTAGTTTTCGACTTTTCGGAAATATATTAGCTGATGAATTAGTAGTTGTTGTTCTTGTTTCGTTAGTACCTTTAGTAGTTCCTATACCTGTTATGTTCCTTGGATTATTTACAAGTGGTATTCAAGCTCTTATTTTTGCTACTTTAGCTGCGGCTTATATAGGTGAATCCATCGAAGGGCATCATTGATGAGTTATCGAAATAAGTATTTTTTGAGGTTAGCCCTCCACAAAGTAGGTGCGGCTCATGATAATCTACTTTCAAAAAAAAAAAATCAAAAGGATTCTCCACCCCCCAAAAAAGAAAGATGCAATTGCAATAAGGATAAGGTATAAATAAAATACCTATACGATTTAGTGTAATGTATGTACTATAATAATAAAAATAAAAGGTAGGGGAGTCAAACTTGATTTATATATAATCTAATCGATATAAGACAACTCTTTACTTTTGTGTAGGTTTCAAAGAATAATTCTCAAATCCGATTGAATATAAGACATAACTAATTGGTTTACGGTATGGAAGAAACACATGTATATGTCATATTAGATCTTCACTAGTTATATATGACTATATATCTAAATTTGTCCTGCTTTTTTAGACGGGGATTCAAAAAACAAAGCCCTTCCGTTTCATCTGTTGTAATTTGGAATAGAATATGAAATGACTAAAAAAATGAAATTAAAGAAAGAAGAATTTTAAATAAAGGTTCGAAAATTGAAGAATTTAATTTAAGATAAGAACATAAATTGTATGTATTCACAAAAAACTACATGGGTAGAAAAGAAAAAATAAATATCGAAGTAATTTGCATAGTGCAATAAATAAATATTATTATTTCAGTTTGAAATTTCAATTACACTTTGACTAGATAAAGATAAATATGAAGAATGAAATAATAAAGTCATAATTTCTTGGTTGATTATATTATTAACTATTTCTTTTTTTTTATTTGGAATAGGAGAAACTTATCATGAATCCGCTAATTTCTGCTGCTTCTGTTATTGCTGCTGGGTTGGCCGTCGGGCTTGCTTCCATTGGACCTGGAGTTGGTCAAGGCACAGCTGCAGGGCAAGCTGTAGAAGGG